TACAATTGAAGAGGTCTTATCAATAAAATTTACATTTATCCGAGATCTAGGCATAATTAGCAATCCTTTCTATAATCTATAATTAGAATTCTTTTCATTACCCTTCGGGGAAAATGATCCCACAAACAAAGGAATTGTACAATACGAAATAACATAAAACAGACTAATTCTAAAAATGTGGACCTTCCGCTCAAATTGTCCCATTTTGTTTCGACAAGGAGAAATATGAAATATTTGAATCAGATTGGATTTCATTACAATTTCGTAGTATACCAATGAACGGAACTATTACTATTTCATCTAAGATTTCATCTAAGTTGAATAACCAAGGACTTTCTTTTACTACGGATTTTGATAACTCTAGAAGTTTTGATTTGGTTATGATCCAAAGAGGAAAAAGAATAATTATTCCATGATAAAATAGAGTAGAGTAACCATCCGTTTTGTTTACATGACGTGTATACGTCATGCCATACAATGGAAATAAAAATCCATGGGACGATTCATGAATTTGTAATAGATCCATGGGGTAGCTGATGAGAGAAGTTGGTGTTGAGAAATAGGAAATTTAAAAGGAATTATTCCTATGGAACCATTGATCGGTCATACCTGTACTGCAATAATATGAATGACTCGCTATTCACTCGGTTTCTGGTCAATAATAAGATTATGTAGGAGAGATGGCCGAGTGGTTCAAGGCGTAGCATTGGAACTGCTATGTAGGCTTTTGTTTACCGAGGGTTCGAATCCCTCTCTTTCCGTTTCTGTTAATTCACCAACGTGACCGACCACAATGTATCAAATCAAATAACAACTGATACCATTATTCCAGCAATAAGACTTTTATTTGATAGAAATTCTCTATTCCAGAAATTCTCTATTCCTAATTACATTACTGCGGTACGTAAAATACAAATATCGGAAAGAGCAAAAAAGAAAAAAAATCCTACTGCTGATCTATTTGTAATACGTGAATGAGAAAAATGCGGATCAAGGCCCTTAGATCCATTTACTTCGTCGAAAAGAGGGCAAAATTCTCTGAATCTTTCTTTGTTATTTTCGTTAGGTTCAAGTCTGGCGGGAATAATATTCTACGACTAACAACTCATTTATTTTCAAACCGATCCATTTACTATCTATTATTTGATTTACTAATCCTTTATATTGGAATGAGTCAATAGTCAAATGTTTTGGCAATTCCTCAGGGGGGGGTGAAGCAATATAATTTTGAATCAGAGCTTTCGATCTTTGTTTATCCTTCGTAGTAATAATATCTCGGGGTTTGCAACGATAACTTGGTATATCCACTATACGACCATTAACTAAAATATGTCTATGGTTAACTAATTGCCTAGCTCTAGGAATGGTCGAAGCCATACCCAATCGAAAAAGGATGTTATCCAAACGCATCTCAAGTAGTTGTAGTAAAACCTGACCTGTTGACCCTTTGGCTTTTCTAGCGATATGTACATATCTAACTAATTGTCGCTCCGTCAGACCATAATGAAAACGCAATTTCTGTTTTTCTTCTAGACGAATACGATATTGCGATCTTTTCCCAGAACGCAATTGGGTTTTAAGATCACTTCCGGATTTAGGTCTTTTACTAGTTAGTCCTGGTAAAGTCCCCAGACGGCGTATTTTTTTGAAACGAGGTCCTCGATAACGAGACATAAAGACTCCTTTTTTTTATTTTATTGAAATTTCATTTTACAGAATAAATCTTAAATTAAGACTGAACTAAAGGATAAACAAAAAGCTAAATTTACTGAAGTATTACAAAGTAGAATGAAATGAATTCTATTAATATCCGGATTTTTTGTATATGTATATATAGGAAGTTGAGGCTCCGTTTTATGATTTGTTCTGTAGAGATCTAATTGCTCCAATCCATTTTTTATTCATAGTTACAAGTTACCACGACATAATAGATCGGTGATCCAACATTTTGAGAAAAGGAGAGATTATCAATCATGGAAAAATCGATAGAGAAAAAAAAGCCGGCTATCGGAATCGAACCGATGACCATCGCATTACAAATGCGATGCTCTAACCTCTGAGCTAAGCGGGCTCACATAATAGAAATAGAAATAGTATAACAAATAGAAATAGTGTATAGGAATTCAGGAAACTGCTGGATCTTAGCTTAGGGCTATTAGCTATTAATTTAATATGAACTATAGTTCATAGTTCTATTATTATATCTATATCATTATATCTATATTATTAGTTATAACTAATATAACTAATAATATAGAACTAGATATGACTAAATAGAATTAATAGAATTCTATTTTTCTAATAGATATTTTTCTAATAGAAATATATGACTAATTAGTATGTGACTAATTAGTAGAATTTTCATTCTATCATAAAGTTAAAGTAAAGCAGTTATAGCAATAATTATAGCGTATAGCGAGCGGATCGGTCCTAAGAAAAGATAAGATAAGGATAAAGATACAATCCAAATTAGAATGAGACATTCTTCTGGTTTCATTCGGAAAAGGAAGAGATAGGACGAAAAAAAAAAAGAAGAATGAATATCGACCGTTCCAGTATTCCAAATCGCACTGTAAAAAAGAAAGGGAGGGAGAAACATATATATATATGGGATATATCTATCCATATTGAATTGCGGATACATCAATGATAGAATCATTTCTGATTGAAACAAGGTTTATCCAATAGAAATAAACTGATAGAGGATCGCCAAAAAAATCCAATAGAAATAAACTGATAGAGGATCGCCAAAAAAATCAAATAGCATACACTTTTTCGATATGGGAATCATTATCTAATGAATTCAACGGTTCCAAAATAAATGAAAGAGATGGGTGGAATTCCAACTGGATCTTGGTCTCAAATCAAAAGGGGATATGGCGAAATTGGTAGACGCTACGGACTTGATTGGATTGAGCCTTGGTATGGAAACCTACTAAGTGGTAACTTCCAAATTCAGAGAAACCCTGGAATTAAAAATGGGCAATCCTGAGCCAAATCTTTATTTTGATAAAACAAGGGTTTCTATTTATAAAACTAGAATAAAAAAAGGATAGGTGCAGAGACTCAATGGAAGCTGTTCTAACGAATGGAGTTGACTACGTTGTGTTGGTAGCTGGAATTCCTCTATCGAAATTACAGAAAGGACGGCCCTATATATCTAATACGTACGTATACATACTAACATATCAAACGATTAATCACGACCCGAATCTATCGAATATATATATATGAAAGAAAAAATTCAGAGTTATTGTGAATCCATTCCAATCGAAGTTGAAGGAAGAATCGAATATTCAGTGATCAAATCATTCATTCCAGAGTTTGATAGATCTTTTGAAAAACTGATTAATCGGACGAGAATAAAGAGAGAGTCCCGTTCTACATGTCAATACCGACAACAATGAAATTTATAGTAAGAGGAAAATCCGTCGACTTTAGAAATCGTGAGGGTTCAAGTCCCTCTATCCCCAACAAAAAGTCCATTTTACTTCCTAACTATTTATCCTCTTTTTTTCATCAGTGGTTCAAACAAAATTCACTATCTTTCTTTCTCATTCACTCTACTCTTTCACAAATGGATCCGAAGAGAAATCTTTGGATCTTATCCCAATTTGGATAGATACGATACCTGTACAAATGAACATATATGGGCAATGAATCTCTATTATTGAATCATTCACAGTCCATATCATTATCCTTACATTTATTAGATAAAATTTTTTAATACTTTACTTTATTTAATACTTTACTTTATTTAGATTTAGTCCCTTTAATTGACATAGATACAAGTACTCTACTAGGATGATGCACGGGAAATGGTCGGGATAGCTCAGTTGGTAGAGCAGAGGACTGAAAATCCTCGTGTCACCAGTTCAAATCTGGTTCCTGACACATGAATAATATATCGGATAGATATTCATACAAATTAATCGAGACAGATCAGGATATATATTCGTTAATAGTCAAGAGCATGATACATACTTATTCATCTAGCGTATAGATATATACCTCCATTTTTAGAGATGGGTAAAAAATATATGTATGGTTATGGTAAAGAACTAAAGTGGGATTATGTTCCTTTTTTTTTGTTTCTTTTTTCTTTCTTGTTTGTTCATATTGTGCTTTCTCTCACTCAAAAAGAGTGTTAAGTCTTCATATATATATCAAAAAAAAAAAAAATAAAAAAGTTTTAAAAAAACTTAAAAAAAGTATAGAGGGGTTGAAGGATAGGAATAGACAGGATGCATTTCAGACACAGTACAAATAAAATTCAATCCCTTTTTATTTCGGAATTTCGCTTTTTCTTTTATATTTATTCTATTTCTTCACTCTTGCTTACGTTACTTTCCGAGGTCTGTCTAAGTGATGTGCGCGGTACAAAGTTCATGGTGCAGAACTCTTTTGATTCATCTTTTTGTTTCTGCTCATACAAAATAGATATTATCTTTTCCAAATTCGGGAATAGCAATGAAGCCTTTTTTAGGCCTATCCATAATACGAATTAGAGTCCAGTTACTCTGTTTCATCTAGAACAGAACGTAAAAATATTCCTTGACTTGAATGAAATCTGGAGTTGTGTCGTATAAGTGAACATTAGTTTCCTTATAATTCAATGAGCATCTTGTATTTCATAGAAATTTGGGGTAATATAGTCCTTACGTAAGGGCCAGCCTATCCAACTTTCAGGCATCAAGATACGTTTAAGGCGTGGATGATTATCATAGGAGATTCCCAACATATCATAAGATTCGCGTTCTTGAAAATCAGCACTTTTCCAAATCCAGAAAACAGACGAGATTCTAGGATTATTCTTTGGGACAAATACTTTTATGCATACTTCTTCTGGTTTATCTACACCATATTGTATTCTCGTAAGATGATACACACTAGCTAAAAATCCGCCTGGTGCTACATCATAGGCACACTGGGAGCGTAAATAATTGTAACCATATACATATGAAATGACAGCAATGGAGTACCAATCCTCGGTTTTTATT